GGAGATATTCGCGACTACTGGCGGTTTCATTATGGGGCAGCCTCTGTATCTATTCTTTCTTAGCTAAACGGGTGGAGGATCCACCCAATTTGGTTATATCATGGACTCAAAAAACGGATCCGAATTTGACTGAAATGCACGATCTTCACAGGTATCACTTTTCACGATATCTAAAAGGTGGAATAGGGATTTTCGAACCATTTCCTATAAGAGAATGGTTTCCATTACTTTGAGAAATGGATTCTTATATCAAACTATAGCTATTGCATTAAAGAAGAAAAGAAACTAATAGAAGTCGAAGACGCGGAATGGTAGTGAATAGAGAGAAAGATTCTTCTGATTTTCTTGTTCCTGAAAATATTCTACCTATCTCCTAGACGCCGTAGAGAATGGAGAATTTTCATGTCTTTCAATTCTCGTACTCGTAATTGGAAAGTTACGGAAGGAGACCCATCATTTTGCAATGAAAACAACATATAAAACTCTGGAAAATTTCGAAATCAGGCCGAGCGTCTTAATACATAATGCAAAAAAATTCATTATTGGCCCACCATTGATTAGAAGATTTAGCTTGTATGAATCGCTATTGGTTTGATACGAATAATGGCAATCGTTTCAGTATGTTAAGGATACAGATGTATCCACAATTCATTTAGAGTTACTTAATAGCCTATTTCTTATACCATATCTCTATCCCGTGAAATTCTCGAGCCGAAAGATGGATGCATATGCTGTGTTTCATTTTGCTAAATGATATCAATTAAATGGTGTATCAATTCCATAAATTGGATATAGCAATTATTTTAGATAGAAGAAATGTTTCTTCTATCTAAAATATTAGAAAGAATGTACTCTTCTATCCAAATCCAATTTGGATCGATAAAATAAATCCAAATTCCAGCAGTAGATGAATAATTGCAAATTTTTGTGTGTACGAGATTAGAATAACTTCAAAATAACTGACATAATTTTTTATTTTTCCTGATCAGAAAAATATATGAAAAAGAAAGGAGGTAGAAAAATTTTGGGATTTATGGTTAAAGAAGAAAAAGAAGAAAACAGGGGTTCTGTTGAATTTCAAGTATTCAGTTTCACCAATAAGATACGGAGACTTGCTTCACATTTGGAATTACACAAAAAAGATTTTTCATCGGAAAGAGGTCTACGAATACTTTTGGGAAAACGTCGACGTTTACTGGCTTATTTGGCAAAGAAAAATAGAGTACGTTATAAGAAATTAATAAGTCAGTTGAATATTCGGGAGCAGTAATTTAATCGTTCCAATTTTTTTCTTATTTTCTTAGTAGTTTAATATTTTTTTCTTATTTTCTTAGTAGTTTAATAGTAGTCTTAGATTTTGCATTTTGATGAGCCTCGTTTTGAGGAATTCATGGAATAATCCATTTTCATGGAATAATGAATTAAGGAAGAAAGGATATGAGTCTACCGCTTACAAGAAAAGATCTCATGATAGTCAATATGGGCCCTCAACACCCATCAATGCATGGTGTTCTTCGACTGATCGTTACTCTCGATGGTGAAGATGTTATTGATTGTGAACCCATATTAGGCTATTTACACAGAGGAATGGAAAAAATAGCGGAAAACCGAAAATAAATAGGAATAGATAATAGAGGAGGGAAATATAGAGATGGTATAAAAGGATAGGAAGGGGCAGAGGAGAGGATAGTTATTTAGACAAGGAACTCGTAAATTCCTTAAGTTAAGAAAGAAAAAAGAATAAAAAAAGGGATACATAACATAAAAAAAAGAATAAATAAGATGAGATTCGCCCCCCTCCTACATATTTAATTTCTTCTCCTATACAAAAACTAACAAGACCCACCCCATTGGTAATTCCATCAATGATACCCTTATCGAAAAACTCCGTTAGTTCGGTTAATCCTCTTATACCGAGGGTAAAGACCCTAGTATAGAAAATATCTATATAACCGCGATTATATGACCAACTGTATATCTTTTTTTTTACTTGATCGAAAAAGTACTTTTTCGGACTTTCCTTGTAAAAGGAATTTATTAAATCCAAATTCTGAAAAAAAGAATAAGCGGATCCATATAAGATATATGCTATGAATAAACCGAAGATAGCTAGACTTACGGAGGAAATAGCATTAGTAATAAATTCATATGAATTTATAGAAGAATTAGAACTTTCCTGAGTCAAGTTTATTGAGGGAGTTAACCACTTTGATAATAGGGTTAACTCTGCTATTCCATTATCCATTGCTCCATTATCAAAAGAGATTCCTATAAATCCAATGAATAAAGTAAAAAGCAATAATATAAGAAGAGGAAATAACATAGTATTTCCCGTTTCATGCGGATAGGCAAAAGTGTTTTTAGCCCCAAAGGACGTACTAAAGCATCCTATCCTATTTCTTGTATTACCTTGCATTTTGGGTATATTTTGTGAAAAAAAAGAAACTCCACTCTTTGTTGTTGATAAAACGAAATCCCTATTAACTCCTTTGGGTATCTTTTTTCCCCATAAGGATATTGAATACAAGGAACCCTCTTTAGTGGTACTGTAATTTTGAAAATGAACGCGCAAATACCCATCAAATGTAAGTAAATATATCCGAAACATATAAAAAGCAGTTAATCCTGCAGTAAAGGAGGCTATTATTCCAAAAAAGGGCGAATACAACCAAGTATTACTAAGAATCTCATCTTTGGACCAAAAGCAAGCAAGAGGTGGAATACCACAAAGAGAAAGTGTACCCCATAAAAAAGTAGTTCTTGTAATTGGAATGTATTTTCTTAAACCGCCCATAAGAACCATATTCTGACTTTTATCTGGTGAATATCCAACAAGAGGTTCCATTGAATGAATAACGGATCCGGATCCCAAGAACAATAAAGCTTTTGAATAAGCATGAGTGATCAAATGAAATAAAGCAGCTTGATAAGAACCTATACCTAGAGCTAACATCATATAACCCAATTGAGACATTGTAGAATAGGCTAAGCTTCTTTTAATATCTCTCTGAGCAAGAGCTAAAGTAGCTCCTAAGAAGAGTGTTATTGTACCTACTAAAGAAATCAAAGTCATTATCAAAGGTAAAGATATGAAAAGAGGAAAAAGCCGAGCTAGAAGAAAAATCCCCGCAGCAACCATAGTTGCTGCGTGTATAAGAGCCGAAATGGGAGTGGGTCCTTCCATAGCATCGGGTAACCATACGTGAAGAGGGAATTGTGCGGATTTCGCAACTGCACCAAGGAATAATAAAAAAGCACATAAAGTAGTAAATAAAGAGTTAATTCCATTATTAGGAATCCAGTTATTAGCTATTTTGAACAAATCCCTAAACTCTAAACTACCCGTTATCCAAAAAAAACCTAAAATTCCTAATAATAAACCAAAATCCCCTACACGATTAGTTACAAAAGCTTTTTGGCAAGCACTCGCTGCAATTGGTCGTGTAAACCAAAAGCCTATCAATAAATAGGAACACATTCCCACGAGTTCCCAAAAAAAATAAATTTGTATCAAATTGGAGCTAGTAACCAATCCCAACATGGAAGTAGTGAAAAAACTTATATAAACAAAAAATCTCAAATATCCTTCATCGTAAGACATATAACCATCACTATAAATAAGAACCAGGATTCCTACAGTAGTAATTAGTATTAACATAATAGAAGTAAGCGGGTCAATCAAGTATCCAAATTCTAAGGAAAAATCATTATTGACGGTCCAAGACCATAGATATTGATAGATAGAACTTCCATTTATTTGTTGAATAGACAGTTGAATTGAGAATACCATAGCTATACTTAAGAATAAAACACTAGGAAAAGCCCATATGCGACGAAGATTTTTTGTTGCTGTCGGAATAAAGAAAAGGCCAAACCCCATTGACATAATAACTGGAAGTGGGAGAAGAGGGATTACCCATGCATATTGATATGTATGTTCCATAAGAAAAGAAATTGAAATTTTTACTTGAAATTTTTCTATAAAATAAAATTGTTTCCGATTCACCAAACCAATTCTTATTTCTTTCTGAAGGAATAAATAAAAAGAATAAGCAAAAATTAAGAATGAGTTTAATTGATTAAATTTAAAAAGTTAATCAAATAACTTCGTTACCTAGTTATTACCTAAATAAGAAATAAGGATATTTATTAAAATAAAAAAAAAAGTTGCATTTTTTTTAGTTTCTATTAATTTTAATATTTATTTAAAACAAAGATGAAGCAGCTCTCTTGTTTCGTAACTGATAAGAGACTCAGTATTTTTTGTTTTGACTGGAATTCAATTATGGAATACCATTCTGAACTTAATTAACTATTTTTCCCTTCTTTTTATCCACCCGTCTTATATAGGGGATAGGCTTCCGTACCATATATCTATATATGGAGTATACTGGATATATAAATATCTATAAATAGATTTAAACGGGAAACCTTTCTATATATTCTATATTATTCAAACAAAATATAAAATATTATATACGGAAATTATTTTTTTTTTAATTCTTGTCTTATCCGGATTAGACAAAATTTAAGTAAAAAATAATTAATAATTTCAGTATCTTTTAATAATTTCAGTATCTTTCAATATCTAAGTATAAATACGAAGAAAAAGAAGGATTTATTTGCGGCAATAGATGTCTTTCACATACAACTAGAAAAAAGTAATCTCCTTTTTGAATGGCAGTTCCAAAAAAGCGTACTTCAATGTCAAAAAAGCGTATTCGTAAAAATATTTGGAAGAAAAAGACTTATTTTTCCATAGTACACGCTTATTCTTTAGCAAAATCAAAATCATTTTCCAGGGGCAATGAGCATCCAAAACCAAAGGGTTTTTCTGGGCAACAAACAAATAAATAATAAGGTTTTGGAATAATCTGAATTGCCCTATCAAATCAAAAAATAATTCCAATTATTTAATATGAATAATTTGGATTAATTAATTAATGTACTTTTATGTGTCGAATTACTCAACACAATATTCTTAGAACAAACCCCTCTGATATGTGCTATATGGAATAAAAGTTTTGGTATACTGTGTGCTAAGCATTCTTTTCCTATCAATAATCAATGAACTTTTCATAATAGAATTCTCATAAAAAAATATGAGAATTCTATTATGAAAAGTGGAGTATTCTTGCAATAGGACTTACTACTTCCATCCATTTTCTCCAAAATCATTTGAATTTTGAATTTCATCATTAATATAGAAACAAATCTTTTTGGATTTTGTCCATTTTATTGAAATAATTTTCAAAATTGAAAGGAGAAACTAATTACAAAAAAAAATAAGTTCTATATTGCAATTGCAACTTATAAAATGGGAGTTCCAATTCTTTCAAGTCCATTAGGCAAAGCAAGAGTTTATGGTAAAAAAAATAGCAACGATACTACTAAACAAAGTCTATTTTAATGAAGACTCTAAATGTTCTTAAATTTTATGGACTTTCCCAATCTCGACGATTCGCGAGATAATAGCTAGTATTCTTTTAAGTTACCTATTCTTTTAAGTTAGCCGCCATGGTGAAATTGGTAGACACGCTGCTCTTAGGAAGCAGTGCTCAAGCATCTCGGTTCGAATCCGAGTGGCGGCATTCTCGAAAAAGAATACAATAGATTATAAAATGGATTCAATTCGAAATTTATAATTTTGTAATGGGACCTTCCCCTTATGCTATTTGCAACTTTAGAACATATATTAACTCATATCTCCTTCTCGACCATTTCCATTGTGATTACGATTCATTTGATAACCTTATTAGTTCGTGAACTTGGGGGATTACGTGATTCGTCAGAAAAAGGAATGATAGTTACTTTTTTCTCTATAACAGGATTCCTAGTTTCTCGCTGGGCTTCTTCGGGACATTTTCCATTAAGTAATTTATATGAGTCGTTGATCTTCCTTTCATGGGCTCTGTATATTCTTCATACCATTCCTAAGATACAGAACTCTAAAAATGATTTAAGCACAATAACTACGCCAAGTACTATTTTAACGCAAGGCTTTGCCACATCGGGTCTTTTAACTGAAATGCATCAATCCACAATACTAGTACCTGCTCTCCAATCTCAGTGGTTAATGATGCATGTCAGTATGATGTTACTAAGCTATGCAACTCTTTTGTGCGGATCCTTATTATCTGCCGCTATTCTAATCATTAGATTTCGAAATAATTTCCATTTATTTTCTAAAAATCAAAAAAATGTTTTATTTAAAACATTTTTATTTAATGATTTCTATGCAAAAAGAAGTGCTTTAAAAAGCATCTCTATTCCTTCATTCCCAAATTATTACAAATATCAATTAATGGAGCGTTTGGATTCTTGGAGTTATCGTGTCATTAGTCTAGGATTTACCCTTTTAACCATAGGTATTCTTTGTGGAGCAGTGTGGGCTAATGAGGCGTGGGGATCCTATTGGAATTGGGATCCTAAGGAAACTTGGGCATTTATTACTTGGACCATATTTGCAATTTATTTACATAGTAGAACAAATCCAAATTGGAAGGGTACAAATTCTGCACTTGTAGCTTCGATAGGATTTCTTATAATTTGGATCTGCTATTTTGGTATCAATCTATTAGGAATAGGTTTACATAGTTATGGTTCGTTTATATTAACACCTAAATGATTATATAAAATAAAACCTTCATGAAGGTTTTTACTTTTTTGTTTTATTTGAGAACCCCTTGAACGCCTTCTCAAAGGGTTCTCAAAAATTCAAGATAGATCTAATTAGACTTCCGCATTAATAAAGCAGACTAGTAAAAAACCTATTTATTATTTAGGATAATAATTGGATAAGAGAGCCTCCACCCTATCAACGGATAGGGAGAGAACAAAATCTGGATAAATACCAATTCCTATTACTGGTAAAAAGATACAGATTAAAATAAAGAGTTCTCGTGGTCCAGAATCCACAAAATTTGCGTTTGGAACATTAAATAGCTTGTATCCATAAAACATCTGGCGTAACATAGATAATAAATAAATAGGAGTTAATATCATTCCTATTGCCATTACAAAAGTAATTAGCATTTTTGGCATTAACAGAAATTTTGGACTAGTAATTAGGCCAAAAAAGACTACTAATTCTGCGACAAAACCACTCATTCCTGGTAAGGCAAGAGAAGCCATTGAAAAGCTACTAAACATAGTAAAAATTTTTGGCATTGGGATAGATATTCCCCCCAGTTCTTCAAGATAAACAAGACGCATTCTATCAGAAGCGGTTCCTGCCAAAAAAAAGAGTGTAGCACCAATAAATCCATGGGATAATATTTGTAAAATAGCTCCATTGAGTCCAATGTTGGTTATGGAACCAATTCCTATAATTATGAAACCCATGTGAGATACAGAGGAATAGGCTATTCTTTTTTTGAAATTTCGTTGACCAAGAGAAGTTGAAGCTGCATAGATTATTTGGATCGCTCCTATTATTACTAACCAGGGCGAAAATAGATAATGAGCATGAGGTAACAATTCCATGTTGATCCGAATCAATCCATATGCTCCCATCTTTAATAAGATTCCCGCTAAAAGCATACATGTACTATAATGCGCTTCCCCATGGGTATCCGGTAACCACGTATGTAGGGGTATAATCGGTAATTTGACAGCATAAGCAATAAGGAAGCCAAAATATAAAAGTATTTCCAAGGTTGCAGGGTATGATTGATTAATTAATCTTTCCAAATCTAATCCTGGTTCGTTAGAACCATATAAGCCCATACCCAGAACTCCGATTAAGAAAAAGATGGAACCGCCTGCAGTATACAAAATAAACTTTGTAGCTGAATATAGACGCCTCTTTCCCCCCCACATGGATAAAAGTAAGTAAACAGGAATTAATTCTAACTCCCACATGATAAAAAAAAGTAAAAGGTCTCGCGAAGAAAATAATCCTATTTGACCACTATACATTGCGAGCATCAGGAAATAGAATAATCGCGAATTCCGGGTAACTGGCCAAGCTGCTAAAGTAGCTAAAGTAGTGATAAATCCTGTCAATAAAATAGATCCTAATGAAAGTCCATCGATTCCCAATCTCCAGTGGAAATCGAAGATATCTATCCATTTATAATCCTCCTTTAATTGGATTAAGGGATCTTCCAGTTGGAAATGATAACAGAATGCATAAGTCATTAGAAGGAATTCTAATAAACAAATAGATATAGTATACCACCTAACTATTTTGTTTCCCCTATGAGGTAAAAAGAAAATTAATGAACCTGCAAATATCGGCAAAACAACAAGTATTGTTAACCAAGGAAAATAACTCATGATAAAGTGATAAAGACAAGATACGTTTTGACCAGAAAAGCCTGTGCTCGAAATAATCGAGCACAGGCTTCTTCGGTAAAGAGGAATCAGACGATTCGAATGAAGTTTTTTGTAAGGTATCAATAAGATAAAGCCATGCTACGGGTTGTTTCAGGCCCTAAATAAACGCGGACACTTAAAAAATCTGTCGGGCAAGCGGATTCACATCTCTTACAACCCACACAATCTTCGGTTCTCGGCGCGGAAGCAATTTGCTTGGCTTTACATCCATCCCAGGGTATCATTTCTAATACATCTGTTGGACAAGCTCGTACACATTGAGTGCATCCTATACATGTATCGTAAATTTTCACGGAATGTGACATTGGATCTATAAATTTTTCTTTTCAACATAAAATTTTTCGATCTGGTAAAAATGAAATTAGTACTATATGAGTCATTGTAGATACCAGATGAAGCAATGGTTTATCCAAACTTCAAAAATAATAATCTATTTTTTAATCTGTTTATGAGAAAGCGTGAAAAGAGCCAAGAGACTTGAATTTTGGACTTCAACAATCAGAATTATACTAATTGTACATATGAATTCGAATTAGCCAATAAATTGGCTATCGTCTTTTCGATATAAATTATTGCAATATTCAAATTGCAATATCAATAAATTACAAAAATTCCTTTAAGTGAAAAAAGAGTACTATAGGATAACTTACTTAAAGAAAATGTATATTTTCAAATAATACTAAGAAAATAGTATTGATTTCTATTCATCTTAATATTCAATTTATTACATAGTCTAATTATTCAATAAATTAGATTGATTGATACGAGTGGATTTCCTATTACGATGGATAGAAGAAAGAATGGATAGCCCAATAGCGGCCTCAGCAGCCGCAAGGGCTATCACAAAAATTGCGAAAATGTCTCCTTTTAATTGGCGACTATCGAATAGATCGGAAAATGTTACGAGATTTAGATTAATTGAATTAAGTATAAGTTCAAGACATATTAGAGCTCTAACCATGTTTCGGCTTGTGATCAATCCATAAATACCAATCGAAAATAAATAGACACTCAAAAAAAGTACAAGCTCAAACATCATTAATTAACTCCTTAGCAATCCCGATTCATTTCAATATGAGGACAAGAATTGAACCGATTCAATTAATTACAATAGAACAATTACACAACAAAAGAGAAAAGAAAGAAGGTATTTGTTGGCGGTAGACGGTTTTTACTAAATCAAAATTGTGATTATTTAGTTATTTATTTTAGATTTGCGATTCTTATAATTTTTACTCTTTTTAAGTTTTATTATTGCCGAGCCATAGTAATTGCACCTATTAAAGAAACTAGAAGAATTATGGAAATGAGTTCAAATGGAAGATAAAAATCGGTTGCTAAATGAATCCCAATTTGTTGAACATTATTTATGAGACCCTGTTCTACTATTTGGTTTGATCTTGTAGTCCAAAGAATTCCATACCATGATGTATCTGGGATAGTAGTCATTAGTGAAAAAGCAATAGTTATACAAACGAGTGAAGTGAACCCATCTCCAATAGTCCAATAATTCTTATCTTTAGACCATTCTGAGCCATTTACGAACATTACAGCGAATATGATCAAGACATTTATGGCTCCCACATAAATAAGAAGTTGTGCCACAGCTACAAAGTAGGAATTTAATAAAAAATAGAATAAGGATATACAAACAAGAACTAATCCCAGCGAAAAGGCAGAATAAATGGGGTTGGTAAGTAATACTACTCCTAGACCCCCTAGTAGAAGAACAAATCCCCCAAATAGCATAAGAATCTCATTTATTGGCCCAGGTAAATCCATTATGGATAAAAAGAAATTAAAATAGTATAAAATTTTTCATGAACTGACTAAAACTAAAGGATTCAAGGAAGGAAAAAGGGATTAGGATATTTTTATAACAAAAAGAAAAAATACGAGTTTAGTAATCAGTAATCGTTCTTGAATTCGAAGATTTATCTTCGTCTATTTTACTTTCAGTCGAATTCCTAATTGTTTGAATTGTGTAATCTTCCATTATAGAGATTGGTAACCGACTTAAAGCAATTTGATTGTAATTCAATTCATGACGATCATAAGTAGAAAGTTCATATTCTTCAGTCATTGATAAACAGCTTGTCGGACAGTACTCAACACAATTGCCACAAAATATACAAACTCCGAAATCAATACTATAATTAAGCAATTGTTTCCTTTTAATATCCTTTTCAAATCTCCAATCTACAAGGGGTAGATCTATCGGGCATACCCGAACACATACTTCACAAGCAATACATTTATCAAATTCAAAGTGGATTCGCCCCCGGAAACGCTCTGGTGTAATTGATTTTTCGTAAGGGTAATGAATCGTTATAGGTAAACGATTTGTGTGGGATAAGGTAGTTATGAAACTTTGACCAATGTACCTTGTAGCACGTATTGTTTGTTGACCATAACTCATGAACCCAGTTACCATAGGGAACATATTCATTCTAAATATCTATGAAAAAGATATGTTTCTTTCTCTTGTTTGAGAGAGTCTTTATGTTGAAAATATTCTTACTGTTATTGTATTATCTTATTTATAGTGAAACAAGTTGGGAAGAGGTTGTTAATAAGAGATTGCCCAGGGAAATCGGTAAAAGAAATTTCCATCCAAGATTTAATAACTGATCCATTCTCATCCTGGGTAAAGTCCATCTTATTGTGATAGAAATGAAGAGAAACAAATAAGCTTTAGTTAATGTAATAAAGATATCCATTGTCATTTCCAAAATTCCAACCGCGTTATTCATTTGGAAAAAATCAAAAAAAGATATATAGGGAATAGATAAATTCCACCCGCCTAAGTAGAGAACTGTTACAAATAAAGAGGAAACTAATAAATTTAGGTAAGAAACAAGATAAAATAAACCATATTTTATACCCGAATATTCGGTTTGATAACCTGCTACTAATTCTTCTTCTGCTTCTGGTAAATCAAAGGGTAATCTTTCACATTCTGCCAAAGAAGAAATTAGAAAAACCATAAAACCTATAGGCTGACGCCAAATATTCCATCCAAAAAAACCATATTTAGACTGTGCTTCAACTATATCAACTGTACTTGAACTATTAGATAATCATAGTCGATGATAACATTACAGTTCCCACCGCTATTCCAAAACCGTACATGAAACCTTAGCTTCATACGGCTTCTCTATGATCAGAAAAAAGAGAGGACTGTTTCGTTTCATTATTAGCCCCGGGACGTAAATAGAATTAGGTAAAATAAAATCTATTGGAAAGTCCTAAATTAGACCAAAGGAATTCCGTCTGCTAGAATAAGAAAAAGCGCTTCTGAATTGATCTCATCCTTTATAATATAATAAATTTTTTTCTTTGTTTAGTAATAACTTAATCTTGGAATAAAACACTTGTTATAGGAATTAAATTAATAAATGAAAAGATTTTGGCATTAGTTTATGAGGAATTCTGTATGAATATGGATAGAAGAAGGAAATAATTCAAATTTTTTTGTATTGCACTCCATATCTTTTCTCCTACTCTTCTTTCCCTGGGTAGGGGGTATTTAAAAAGAAAAAAGGGATAAAGGGTTAATTCGTTCTTTATAGCCATTTCCTTAACAAGTGAATAGGAGCATACTCTGGATCGGAATCTGAATGAAGAAAGTACTACTTGAGAATTTCCACTAATTTCAAGTCCTTATTACGATTCCTTTTATGGGGAAAAATATCTAATGTCTTAGATTCTCCATTACTAATCCTTTATGTACTTTAGTGTTCCTAACCCTTCACTAACTTTTGATGGATTCTTCTTATGATTATAAGTTATAGTAATAACTAGAACTATTCTAGTAATGTAATTCCATAGCGCGAATCCTTTATTCTTGCCCGCTTCAAGATATGATTACTAATTAAAAAAATCAACCTTGGGATAAAGAGTTTACACTGCTTATTTTTACTTCAACTTTTTCTTGTACGTAGGAAATGAGATTTTTTCTTTTTACTACAAATTTATAAGCTGTTTTATTTCACTCATATAGCTATCTAGTTTCACTTATCAACTCGAATACACAATTAAGAAAAGGGAGCTAAATAGTTAATGGATTTTATAGGAAAAAGATCCCATTTTAACGAATCACACGTAGAGATATTGCTAGCACACAAAAAGTTAATGGTATTTCATAACTAATGGATTGAGCAGCAGCTCGTAGACCGCCTGAAAAAGAATATTTATTATTTGAGCTATATCCTGCCATAAGAAGACCAATAGGAGCAATACTTGAAATGGCAATCCATAAAAAAACACCAATGCTAAGATCGGCTAAAACAAAATGATATCCCAAAGGGATAACTAAAAAACTTAATAAAATTGATATGACTGCTATAGAGGGTCCAACGCTAAATAAAGGAATATCTCCTCGGGATGGTAGAATATCTTCTTTAAAAAGTAGCTTAGTACCATCTGCTATAGCTTGAAGCAGTCCCAGGGGGCCAGCATATTCAGGGCCAATACGTTGTTGTATCGATGCAGATATTTCTCTTTCTAACCACACAATTACGAGTACCTCTATTGTGATTCCCAAAAGGAGGCTCAAAATGGGTAGAATCGATATGAGTCCATAGACTTCTTTTAATAATTCCGATTTCGAAAAAGAATTGATAGTTTCTATTTCTACCCTATCTATTATCATTTCAACGGTCAACTTCCCCCATAATGATATCTATACTACCTAATATCGTCATGATATCAGCCAATTTCATTTTTTTAACTAGCTGAGGGAGAATTTGTAAATTAATAAAACCGGGTGGACGAATTTTCCATCTCCAGGGGAAAAGGCTATCATCTCCTACTAGATAAATTCCTAATTCACCTTTTGGGGCTTCCACTCTTACATAAAGCTCTTGCTTTGACAATTCAAAATTGGGTGAAGGTTTTTTACCAAGAAATCTATATTCAAAATCATTCCATTCGGAATTCTTTGCTTTCTTAAAGCGTCGCACTTCTAAATTCTCATAAGGTCCTCCAGGAATTTTTTCTACAGCTTGTTGAATTATTTTGATGGACTCTCTCATTTCACTGATTCGTACTAAATAGCGAGCTAACGAATCCCCTTCTTTTTGCCATTGTACTTTCCAATCAAATTGGTTGTAAGACTCATAAAGATCTACTTTACGAAGATCCCATTGTATTCCCGAAGCTCGTAGCATCGGTCCCGATAAGCCCCAATTTACTGCTTCTTCTCCGCTAATAAAACCTACTCCCTCAACTCGCTCCAAAAAAATGGGATTCTGTGTAATAAGTTGTTGATATTCAACAATTCCGCGTAAAAAATAATCACAGAAATCTAAACATTTATCGATCCATCCATAAGGTAGATCCGCGGCTACTCCTCCGATGCGAAAGTAATTGTGCATCATTCGCATACCTGTAGCAGCTTCAAATAGATCGTATATCAATTCTCTCTCTCTAAAAATATAGAAAAAAGGAGTCTGTGCCCCGAGATCCGCCATAAAAGGTCCAAGCCATAACAAGTGAGAAGCTATACGGCTCAACTCTAACATAATTACCCTAATATAGCTGGCTCTTTGGGGTATTTGAATATTCTCTAAGAATTCTGGTGCATTTACTGTTATTGCTTCCGTAAACATAGTAGCTAAATAATCCCACCGTGTTACATAAGGTAAGTATTGTATAATAGTTCGGTTTTCCGCTATTTTTTCCATTCCTCTGTGTAAATAGCCTAATATGGGTTCACAATCAATAACATCTTCACCATCGAGAGTAACGATCAGTCGAAGAACACCATGCATTGATGGGTGTTGAGGGCCCATATTGACTATCATGAGATCTTTTCTTGTAAGCGGTAGACTCATATCCTTTCTTCCTTAATTCATTATTCCATGAAAATGGATTATTCCATGAATTCCTCAAAACGAGGCTCATCAAAATGCAAAATCTAAGACTACTATTAAACTACTAAGAAAATAAGAAAAAAATATTAAACTACTAAGAAAATAAGAAAAAAATTGGAACGATTAAATTACTGCTCCCGAATATTCAACTGACTTATTAATTTCTTATAACGTACTCTATTTTTCTTTGCCAAATAAGCCAGTAAACGTCGACGTTTTCCCAAAAGTATTCGTAGACCTCTTTCCGATGAAAAATCTTTTTTGTGTAATTCCAAATGTGAAGCAAGTCTCCGTATCTTATTGGTGAAACTGAATACTTGAAATTCAACAGAACCCCTGTTTTCTTCTTTTTCTTCTTTAACCATAAATCCCAAAATTTTTCTACCTCCTTTCTTTTTCATATATTTTTCTGATCAGGAAAAATAAAAAATTATGTCAGTTATTTTGAAGTTATTCTAATCTCGTACACACAAAAATTTGCAATTATTCATCTACTGCTGGAATTTGGATTTATTTTATCGATCCAAATTGGATTTGGATAGAAGAGTACATTCTTTCTAATATTTTAGATAGAAGAAACATTTCTTCTATCTAAAATAATTGCTATATCCAATTTATGGAATTGATACACCATTTAATTGATATCATTTAGCAAAATGAAACACAGCATATGCATCCATCTTTCGGCTCGAGAATTTCACGGGATAGAGATATGGTATAAGAAATAGGCTATTAAGTAACTCTAAATGAATTGTGGATACATCTGTATCCTTAACATACTGAA